TAGCGGTGTAGATGTTGGATTTTTTAGCATTAAAAAACCCCTAAAAATTACAGTAGGGGCCGGGAGGTTAAAATTTGGGGATTTTGCGTAATGTGGCCATGCAATGTGCATGTATATATATACAACGCGGATGGCTATCTCATATTTCAACTTATTAGCCCGCACGTTCTTGAACCTTCCTTGGTTTCGGGGTTTGACAAGGATAACAGGATTCGCTGAGCGTAGGGGGTAGGGGGGTTTGTCGCGCAAAAACCAAAAGGGGGGGCATATATATAAGGGTAAGTTGAAGAGTAGATGTATATGTTATGCACTTGAGATATTAATATGTTATTCTTAAGTTATGTCGTTTAATATTTAACCTACTTCAACTTAAGCAAGGAAATTGCTCAACCTTAATCTATCATTTGTGCTTGCACTCTGAGATGCAAAATGAAAGGAAACCTAAAAAAGAGAACCCTATGCATATAAAAGAATGCCCGGCATGTTGGGTAACGAGGAGTATGTAATTACACCATTAATCAGATGCCAGTATAATTATCCGAGGGTGGAATATTACAGTTATGTACCTGAAATAGGAACCAGATACCAGGAATAGTTCACATTGTGCGACCCCCACATATTGTGTCCCTGATTCTATCATGCATGATATGCCTTAATGTAGACCAGTTGGTGGTCTCTTACTACATTAATATGTTTAAATTAAACCTTAGCTGGTGATTTCAAGGAAAAATGTGAGTGCCAAGTTTAGGGGAAATATCTATTTCCCAGGTTATAAAAAATTATTTCTGAGTTTTAATAATGTGATTTATGTAAGTCTTGGACGTTAGTACTTGCTTTGGGGTTAAAATAAATGAATGGTGATAATACATATGTATGTACCTATTACATTATGTAATATTATACATATTATGTACTATACCATACATGTTACTAACCAGAAGATAGTTTAATTTAGAATTCTGGCTTTGGGAGCCAGGGGTGGGAGTTAAAATCTCCTTTTTCTGGGCGCTAGGGAGGAATTTAACCTCCGATCTTCGGATTACAAGACCGATGCTTTTAGACTAAGCTACTAGGGCAAGCTCATTTTAATGCTTTATTTTCCAGTAACCCTGCCAGCGGGGTTAGGATTAGGAAAAGTGTGAAGTACAGAACTGATGCGACTTGGCCGATGACGACGTAGGGGTGTTCTACTGGTATACCTCCAATTCATGTTAGGATTAGTATGTCTGCCACGAGGGTTCAAAATAAAAATTGGGTGAGTGGACGAAAGGTGAGTCCTCGTTGCTTTGAGGTGTGTAAGATGGGGACAACTATTAGGATTAGGATGGAGAACAGTAGTGCGAGAACGCCGCCCAATTTGTTCGGGATGGATCGCAAAATGGCGTAGGCAAATAGGAAGTACCACTCGGGCTTGATGTGTGGCGGGGTAACTATGGGGTTGGCTGGTGTAAAATTATCCGGATCTCCCAGCAGGTTGGGGGAGAATAAAGCTAATGATGTGAGTGCTAATAGCATTAACACAAATCCAAGAAGGTCCTTGTATGAGAAGTAGGGGTGGAATGAAATTTTATCTGCGTCGGAATTTAGGCCGGCGGGGTTGTTTGACCCTGTTTCGTGGAGGAATAGGAGGTGGAGGAGGGTTGCGGCGGCGATAATAAAGGGTAGAAGGAAGTGGAATGCGAAGAATCGTGTGAGGGTTGCGTTATCTACTGAGAACCCACCTCAAATTCATTGAACTAGTGTATCGCCCATATATGGCACAGCTGATAGGAGGTTAGTAATTACCGTGGCCCCTCAAAAGGACATTTGTCCTCATGGTAGGACGTACCCGACGAAGGCCGTTATTATAACTAGTAGAAGTAGTACGACTCCAATATTTCAGGTCTCCTTGTAAAGGTAGGACCCATAATACAGGCCTCGGGCGACGTGCATGTAGATACAAATAAAAAAGAATGATGCTCCGTTGGCGTGTAGGTTCCGAATCAGCCAGCCGTAATTTACATCTCGACAGATGTGGGCTACTGATGAGAATGCAGTTGAGATATCTGAGGTATAGTGTATGGCTAGGAAGAGTCCCGTTAAGATCTGTACAATTAAGCACAGTCCTAGTAAGGACCCAAAATTCCATCACACTGAGATATTAGATGGTGTTGGTAGGTCGACTAGTGCGTCGTTAGCGATTTTTATTAGAGGATGGGTTTTTCGTAGGCTTGCCATTATTGTTCTTGTAGTTGAACTACAACGGTGGTTCTTCAAGTCATTGGTCTCGGTTAAAATCCGAGCAAGAATTATGACGTATTTTATGTTTATATTATTGGTGGCTCTAGTTTTAGGGTTAATTGCTGTTGCCTCTAACCCCACTCCTTATTTTGCTGCTTTGGGCTTAGTGGTAGCGGCGGGGGTTGGGTGCGGGGTTCTGGTAGGGTGCGGAGGGTCTTTTTTATCTTTGGTTCTTTTTTTAATCTATTTGGGGGGCATGCTTGTAGTATTTGCCTATTCAGCGGCTTTAGCGGCTGAGCCTTTCCCGGAGGCGTGAGGAAGTCGGTCTGTTGCCGGCTATGTAGTAGTTTATTTGTTGGGGGTGGTCTTAATGGGCTGTGTGTTCTGAGGGGGGTGGTATGAGGGTTCGTGGGTGGTTGTTGATGGCTTAAAAGAGTTCTCTATGCTGCGGGGAGATGTGGGCGGTGTGGCTGTTATATATTCTTTTGGCGGGGCCATATTGGTTATTTGTGCTTGAGTCCTTCTTTTAACTTTACTCGTAGTATTAGAGCTAACACGGGGCCTGAGTCGTGGCACCCTTCGGGCAGTTTAAACGGTTGCTAGGACGATGGCTAGGGTTGTGGTAAGTAAGAAAATAGTTAAATATGTTTTAATTATTCCTCGTTGAATGTCACTTGTAACTTTTGATATTACCACTTGGGTAAAAGCCAACCCTTTTGGCCCGCAGGTCTCAAATCATGTTTGATCGAGCTTAGTGGCAATGGCTTGTCCCAGAGTTAGGTTAAGCTTAGGCGGCATTCGGTGAATTAGCGCGGGGAAGTACCCTAGCATGTTTGAGAAGTTATGTGAAGAGATTGTTGGGGTAATTTTGACCTGCTTGTTAGTTAAAGCTGTAAGCTCTATGGCAATTAGTAATCCTGTGATGGTGACGATAATAGCTGCCATTTTTAGGGTTATTGGTATGCTTATAGTGGGGGTTTTTGAGGGTAGGAAGTTAGATGTAATAATAAGTCCTGCAATAATGCTTCCCCAGGCTAATCGTTTAATTGGGTTAATCACTAGCGGGTTATTTTCATTAATGGGGGATAAAGGGGGGAACCGAGGGGAACCTATGGTTACAAAGAAAACTACCCGGAAACTGTAAACCGCGGTGAAGGCTGTGGCAATAAGTGTTAGAATTAGGGCTCAGGCGTTGAGGTGGGAAGTGTTTAGGGCTTCAATAATAGCGTCTTTTGAAAAGAATCCCGCCAGGAATGGGGTCCCTGTTAGTGCTAGGCTGCCAATTGTGAGGTAGGTTGATGTGGCTGGCATTAGGTTGTGGAGGCCGCCTATTTTCCGAATATCTTGCTCATCATTGAGGCTGTGGATGATTGATCCAGAGCACAGGAATAGTATGGCCTTGAAAAAGGCGTGTGTGCAGATATGCAGGAATGCCAGCTGTGGCTGGTTTAGTCCGATTGTGACCATTATTAGGCCTAGCTGGCTTGATGTTGAGAAAGCTACGATTTTTTTAATGTCATTTTGGGTTAAGGCACAGGTTGCTGTGAATAGCGTGGTTAGGGCGCCTAGGCATAGACAAATTGTTAGTGCGGTCTCATTATCTTCTATAAGGGGATGGAGACGAATTAGTAGGAAAATTCCGGCAACAACCATGGTGCTAGAGTGTAGTAGGGCAGATACTGGCGTGGGGCCCTCCATGGCAGATGGAAGCCACGGGTGAAGGCCGAATTGGGCCGACTTTCCCGTTGCTGCAAGAATAAGCCCGACTAGCGGGATTGTTATATCAAAATTTTTTGATAGTAGAAAGATTTGTTGGATTTCTCACGAGTTTAGGTTTATTGCGAACCAAGCCATGCTTAGGATTAATCCAATGTCCCCTACCCGGTTGTAGATTACAGCTTGAAGGGCTGCAGTGTTAGCGTCTGCCCGACCGTATCATCAGCCAATTAGCAAGAAGGATATGATTCCGACTCCTTCTCAGCCGATAAATAGTTGAAATATATTATTGGCGGTGACAAGGGTAATCATGGCCACTAGAAATAGTAATAGATACTTGAAGAACCGATTTATGTTTGGGTCTGCATGTATGTATCACAGCGCAAACTCTAAGATTGACCAGGTAACGTATAGGGCGATAGGGGTGAAGATTAGGGAGTAGTGGTCAAATTTGAAGCTAATATTTGTGTCGAATGCGTGTGTGTTTATTCAATGTCAGTTTGTAGTGATGCTTTCCATGCCCTGGTCTAGAAAAATTATAAGTGGTAGGAGGCTGACGAAAAATGCGGTGCTGACAGCAGTTTTTACACTCTTATTTGCCCAGTCTGGACTTTTTGGCTCTGGGCTAAGTGTTATTAGCAGTGGAATGATGATGATTGTAATAACTAAAATAAGTGAGGACGATATAATTAGTGTTGTTGAATTCATAGCTTCCACTTGGATTTGCACCAAGAGTTTTTGGTTCCTAAGACCAATGGATGAACTGTTATCCTTCAGAAGCGTGAGGAAGCCGCGGATTTTAACCTCGGTGCATAAGGATTAGCAGTACTTATTGATTTCTGTCCTTCCTTGGTGAGTAAGGGGATTTTAACCCCTGTCTTTAGAATCACAATCTAATATTTTTGTTAAACTATACTTACTAATAACACCAACCTCATATTAGTTCTGGTTTTGCAACAAGGAGAATTACTGGGATGAGGTGTAGGGCCATGAGTAGGTGTTCTCGGGTATGAAAGGGTGGCAATTTCATGATGTGACTTGGTGTAGGGCCTCGTTGGGACATTAGGAACATGTACAGGGAGTATCCTGCCGTAATCAGTGTCCCCGCTCCTGTGAGTGCGATAGTTCAGGGGGACCAGCTAAATAGGGTGGTAATGATCATAATCTCCCCTATTAGGTTCGGCAGGGGGGGTAGTGCTAGGTTTGCTAGGTTGGCAATAAATCATCATACGGCTGTCAATGGAAAAATTACCTGAAGTCCTCGGGCTAGAATTATAGTTCGACTGTGCGTTCGTTCGTAGGCTGTGTTGGCCAGGCAAAATAGTATTGAGGACACTAATCCGTGTGCAATTATAAGAATAATTGCTCCGGAGAACCCCCAGGGGGTCTGGATTAAGATGCCCCCTGCTACTAGACCCATGTGGCTAACTGATGAGTAGGCGATTAGTGATTTAAGATCTGTCTGCCGCAGGCAAATAGACCCTGTTATAATAATTCCTCACAGTGCGAGGATAATAAACGGGTAAATAAGGTCCTTCGATAGCGGGTCTAGTATAATTATTATTCGTATTATGCCGTATCCTCCCAGCTTTAATAGTACTGCTGCTAGTACCATGGATCCTGCAACGGGGGCCTCTACGTGTGCTTTAGGGAGCCACAGGTGTACGCCGTAAAGTGGTATTTTTACCAGGAATGCGATTAGACAGCCAGCTCACCAGATTTTATGTCCCCAGGAGTTTAGTAAAAGCGGCTGTGAATATTGAATTACAAGTATAGATAGAGTCCCCGTGGACTGTTGGAGCATTAGTAGTGCGACTAAAAGCGGCAGAGAGCCTGCTAGTGTGTAGAACAGGAAGTAAGTTCCAGCATTTAGTCGTTCGGTCTGGTTTCCTCACCGGGTGATAATAATAAGGGTTGGGATGAGTGTGGCTTCAAATATAATGTAAAATATAATGATTTCTGTGGCCCCGAATGCTATAATCAGGAAGGCTTGTAGGGAGGTTAGTAACGTAATGTACAGGCGTTGTCGGTTAACTGGCTCTGGGCTAATATGGTTTTGACTGGCCAAGATTATTAGTGGCAGTAACCAGCAGGTTAGTACCAGTAGGGGGGTTGATAGTGGGTCGGTGGCCAGGTATGTGTTAGATGTGGCCCATCCGACTTCTGATGTCCATTTTAACCATGTGAGGCTAATAAGGGCAATTGACAGACTGTGGGCAGCTGTGGCTGTTCATAATCATTTGGGGGAGACAAATCAGATTATGGGAAATAGCATAATTGTAGGGATTAGTACTTTTAACATTGTAGAAGGTTAAGGTTTTGTAGGCGGTCAGTTCCATGTGTTCGAGCTGTGGCTACTAGTAGTGCAAGACCGGTGCTTGCTTCACAGGCAGAAAATGCTAGTAAAAGCATGGGGGCGGTGGAGAAGCTTGTAGATTCGAATTGTAATGCCCACAGGGCCAGTGCAATAAACAATGATAATATTATGCCTTCTAAGCATAGGAGTGCTGATAATAGGTGGGTGCGGTGAAATGCTAATCCCATCAACCCTAAGATAAATGCTGAGCTGAAGCTAAAGTGTACTGGTGTCATAAGGGGGCTGTGGATTTTAACCACAATCTTCTGAGCCGAAATCAGAGGTCTTTTTTGGACTAGCTCCCTATTCTGCTCATTCTAGGCCCCCTTGGGTTCATTCGTAAATTAATCCCAGGGTTAATAGAATTAGGACGGTGGTTGCTCAGAATAGTGTTCCAGTTGGATTGTATAGCTGATCTCCTCAGGGCAGGGGAAGAAGGAGGGCAATCTCCAAGTCAAATAAGAGGAAAAGGATGGCAACTAGGAAAAATCGTAATGAGAATGGTAGTCGTGCAGATCCTAGGGGGTCGAACCCGCACTCATAGGGTGAGAGCTTTTCTGCGTCTGGGGTCATCTGTGGCAGCCAGAAAGATACGACTGCTAGAATTGAGGATAGGGCCACTGTAATAGTGATGATAGTCATAATTAAGTTCATTATCTTTCCCTGGGGTCTAACCAAGACTAAATGATTGGAAGTCACTTGTACTAATTTAAATACTAGAAAGATATGAGCCTCATCAGTAGATGGATACGTATAGGAATAGTCAGACTACGTCGACAAAGTGTCAGTATCAGGCAGCGGCTTCGAAGCCGAAGTGGTGTTCGGATGTGAAGTGGTACTGTACTTGGCGAAGGAGGCAGACGGCCAGGAAGGTTGATCCAATAATTACATGTAATCCGTGGAATCCTGTGGCTACAAAGAATGTGGAGCCGTAAACCCCGTCTGCGATTGTGAAGGGTGCTTCATAATATTCTATGGCTTGTAAGGCGGTGAAGTACAGCCCTAGTAGAATTGTAAGTGTGAGGGATTGAATGGCTTGTTTGCGTTCGCCCTCTATGATGCTGTGATGGGCCCACGTTACTGTAACTCCTGATGCTAATAGTACCGCCGTGTTTAGTAGAGGCACTTCGAATGGGTCTAGTGTGGTGATTCCTGTCGGTGGCCAGCATCCTCCTAGTTCTGGTGTTGGTGCTAAGCTTGAGTGATAAAAGGCCCAGAAGAACCCAAGGAAGAAGAATACTTCTGAGGTGATAAATAGGATTATACCATAACGTAGGCCTTTTTGTACTGGGGGTGTGTGATGTCCTTGAAAGGTTCCTTCTCGGATAATGTCACGTCATCACTGGAATATTGTAAGGAGCAGTAGAATTAGTCCAAGAGTTATAAGTGTTGTTGAGTGGAAGTGAAACCAGATTGCTAGGCCGGATGTTATTAATAGAGCACCGACGGCTCCGGTTAGGGGTCATGGGCTGGGATCAACCATGTGATATGCATGTGCTTGGTGTGCCATTAGACGTTTTCTTGTAAGTAGAGGCTTAATAGCAGGACGAAGACGTAGGCCTGAATTATTGCTACTGCTACTTCTAGTAGGGTTAGGAGAAATAGGACGGCGGCTGTTAACACGGCCACTGTTGTCATTATTGGCAGTAGAACAAATACGGCTGTGGCGATTAGTTGAATTAGCAGGTGGCCGGCAGTTAAATTGGCTGTAAGTCGAACCCCTAGGGCTAATGGTCGGATAAAAAGGCTAATTGTCTCGATGATGATGAGTACCGGGATTAGGGGGACAGGGGTTCCTTCTGGTAGGAGATGCCCAAGAGCTGCTGTTGGTTGATTACGCATGCCAATGATTACGGTGGCAAGTCAAAGTGGTACAGCAAATCCTATGTTTAAGGACAATTGTGTTGTGGGCGTGAAGGTGTAGGGGAGAAGGCCTAGTATATTAACGGTAATGAGGAATACCATTAAAGAGGTAAATAGTAGGGCCCATTTATGTCCCCCTACGTTTAGGGGCAGCAGTAGTTGATTAGTAAATCGGTTAATGGACCATGTTTGAAGGGTAATAAGTCGGTTGTTTAATCATCGAGAGGTGGGAGTCGGGAACAGGGTTCAGGGCAGTGCAATTGCGACGGCAATAAGTGGGATACCTAGAAAAGAGGGGCTTGCAAATTGGTCAAAAAAGCTTGTTATCATGGTCAGTCTCAGGGTTCAGTTTTGTGTTTTTCTTCGCTTATTGGGGCTGGTTCATTGGGTGTTGTGTGATTTAAGATTTTAGTTGGAATGATGGTGAGGAAGATGATTCATGAGAATACTAGAATAGCAAATCAGGGGTTGGGGTTTAGTTGGGGCATTTCACTAGAGGTGGTCGGTAGTCACCAAACTTTGGCTTAAAAGGCCAACGCTTTGTCCAATAATTAGCTTTCTAGTGAGGCGTCTTCTAGTATTAATGAGGATCAGCTTTCAAAGTGCTCTAGTGGGACGGCTTCAACTACAATTGGCATAAAGCTGTGGTTAGCACCGCAAATTTCAGAACATTGTCCGTAGAAAACACCTGGGCGTGAAGCAATAAAAGCAGTTTGGTTAAGTCGTCCGGGGACTGCGTCTATTTTTACACCCAGAGATGGGACCGCTCAGGAGTGTAGTACATCTTCGGCGGACACCAGAATGCGAATAGGGGATTCTATTGGTACAACCATTCGGTGGTCTGCTTCTAGTAGCCGGAATTGGCCTGGCGTGAGGTCGTTGGTTGGGGTTATGTATGAGTCGAAGCCCAAGTCTTCGTAGTCCGTGTATTCGTAGCTTCAGTATCACTGGTGCCCCATGGCTTTAATTGTTAGGTGGGGGTCATTAATTTCGTCTATAAGGTATAGAATTCGAAGGGATGGTAGGGCGATCAGGACTAGAATTACAGCTGGTAGAACTGTTCACACGATCTCGATTTCTTGGGAGTCTAAGATGTATTTGTTAGTGAGTTTAGTTGAAACTATTGCAATAATAATATAAAGTACTAAAGTACTAATTAAGAATACAATTATTAGAGCGTGGTCGTGGAAGTGGAGAAGTTCTTCTATTACGGGTGATGCCGCGTCCTGGAATCCTAGTTGTGTGGGGTGTGCCATTAAGCCCAAGGCTTAAGACATACAGGGATTTAACCTGTAATTTCACCTTGACAAGGTGATGTAATTTACATTTTACTAATGTCTTCAGAAGAAAGTGACAGAGTGGTTATGTGACTGGCTTGAAACCAGTATATGGGGGTTCAATTCCTCCCTTTCTCGTTAGTTTGATTGAACTCGTACGAATGCCGGCTCCTCGAATGTGTGGTATGGTGGAGGGCAACCGTGAAGTCATTCTACGTTTGTTATGGTCAGTTCTACTGATGATACTTCCCGTTTGGCGGCGAAGGCTTCTCACAGGATGAATAGGAATATAATTACTGCGACTAAAGAAATAAGTGACCCAATAGAGGAGACCGTGTTTCATAGGGCATAGGCGTCTGGGTAGTCAGAATATCGTCGTGGCATTCCGGCTAGGCCTAGGAAGTGTTGAGGGAAGAATGTTAGGTTTACACCAATAAATATTACAGCAAAGTGGATTTTTGTTCAGGTGTCATTAAGGGTGTAGCCTGAAAATAGGGGGAACCAGTGTACGAAGGCCGCCATAATAGCAAATACGGCACCCATTGACAGGACATAGTGGAAGTGTGCAACTACATAGTATGTGTCATGGAGAACAATATCGAGTGATGAGTTAGCCAATACAATTCCTGTTAATCCCCCGACTGTGAAAAGAAAGATGAACCCAAGGGCTCATAGCATTGGTGTGTCCCATTTAATAGAACCCCCATGTAGTGTGGCTAATCAGCTAAACACTTTCACCCCCGTTGGGATGGCAATAATTATTGTGGCGGATGTAAAGTAGGCACGGGTATCTACGTCTATTCCAACAGTAAACATATGATGGGCTCACACGATAAAGCCAAGGAGCCCGATGGCCATCATAGCTCATACTATGCCCATATAGCCAAATGGTTCCTTTTTGCCAGCGTAGTAGGCTACAACATGTGAAATAATACCAAATCCCGGCAGAATTAGAATATAAACTTCAGGGTGGCCGAAGAATCAGAATAGGTGTTGGTAGAGAATTGGGTCCCCCCCTCCTGCCGGGTCAAAGAATGTGGTGTTGAGGTTACGGTCTGTGAGAAGTATTGTAATCCCGGCAGCTAGGACTGGTAATGATAGGAGAAGAAGCACGGCTGTCACAAGTACTGCTCATACAAAGAGAGGTGTTTGATACTGGGAGATGGCTGGGGGCTTCATATTAATTGTGGTCGTGATGAAGTTAATTGCCCCTAAAATTGATGATACACCTGCTAGATGAAGCGAAAAAATTGTGAGGTCTACGGATGCCCCAGCATGTGCTAGGTTACCCGCAAGCGGCGGGTACACTGTTCAACCTGTCCCGGCCCCGGCCTCCACCCCAGAAGAGGCCAGCAGTAAAAGAAATGATGGAGGGAGAAGTCAGAAGCTTATGTTGTTCATTCGCGGGAATGCTATGTCGGGTGCCCCAATTATCAGGGGGACGAGTCAGTTTCCAAATCCGCCAATAAGAATTGGCATTACTATAAAGAAAATCATCACAAAAGCGTGGGCGGTGACGATAACATTATAAATTTGGTCATCACCTAGAAGCGACCCGGGCTGACTAAGTTCAGCTCGGATGAGGAGGCTTAAAGCAGTGCCCACTATTCCGGCTCAGGCACCAAATACAAGATAAAGGGTACCAATGTCTTTGTGGTTTGTAGAAAAGAATCAGCGTGTAATTGCCACAGGTAGGGTGGCCGAGTGTTTAGGCGGTGGGTTGTAGCCCCGAAGACAGAGGTTTGAGTCCTCTCCCTACCACAGCCCTGTGGTGAAGAAACATGTTGGATTGCAAATCCAAAGACGTAGAGTAATACTCTGCCGGGGCTTTTCCCGCCTTACTAGGCTAACGGCGGGAAAGTAGATGGATGCTCGCTGGTTTGAGCGCTTAGCTGTTAACTAAGAGTTTGTAGGATCGAGGCCTTCCCATCTAGTAAGGCCTTAGTTTAATAAAAACATTTGATTTGCAATTAAAAAATGCAAGATAGACTCTTGTAGGCCTTAATCAGGGACTAGAAGATTTTCACTTCTGCTTAGGGCTTTGAAGGCTCTTGGTCTAAATGCTATCCTAAGTCCCTAGGTGACCAATATTAGGATGGCCGGGGTCATGGGTAATAGTCCCAGTGAAATTGTGGTGGAGATGGTTAATGGCAGGGAGGTTTGAGTTGTTTGTATTCGTCAGGGGGTGGTTGAGTTGGCGGTGTTTGGGGAGATGGTTAGTGTTATTGCATAACATAGTCGCAGGTAAAAATATAGGCTGAGTAGGGCGGCAAGGGCTATGACTGTGGCAGCAATCGGGAGGTCTTGTTTTGTTAGTTCTTGAAGAATTAACCATTTTGGTATAAATCCCGTTAGTGGGGGGAGGCCCCCCAATGACAGTAGGACCAGGGCTGTGGTTGCTGTTAAGATAGGGCTGTTTGACCATGTTATTGCTAGGGCATTAATTTTTGTGGCAGAGGATGATTTTAGGGTGAGAAATGCTGCTGAGGTTATGAAAATATAAGTTCCTAGTGCTAGGGTTGTGAGTTGGGGGGCGTACTGAAGAACAATAATTATTCAACCCATGTGTGCGATAGAGGAGTAGGCCAGAATTTTTCGAAGTTGGGTCTGATTTAGTCCACCCCACCCTCCGGCCAGGGCAGACATAATCCCGAGAGAGGTCAATACGAGGGGGTCGAGAGTTGGGGCTAGTTGAATAATAAGGGCTAATGGGGCTAGCTTTTGTCAGGTTGAAAGAATTAGGCCAGTTAGCAGGTCTAGTCCTTGTAATACTTCTGGCATTCAAAAATGTATGGGTGCCAATCCGATTTTGAGTGCTAAAGCTGTAATGATTATTGTGATGGCAGCTGGGTTTGACATATTGCTCATGTCCCACTCCCCTGAAATCCATGCATTTGTTGTGCTTGCAAACAGAATTATTGCTGCTGCGGTGGCTTGGGTTAAGAAGTATTTTGTGGTGGCTTCTACTGCTCGGGGGTGGTGGTGCTGTGCTATTAGTGGGGCGATTGCCAGGGTGTTAATTTCTAGTCCCATTCAGGCCAGCAGTCAGTGGGAGCTGGCGAAGGTTAGGGTGGTCCCTAGTCCTAGGCTAGATAGTAGGATTATTAGTACATACGGGTTCATTGATGGAGGAGGGACTTTAACCGTCATGTTCGGGGTATGGGCCCGAAAGCTTTATTAGCTGACCCCATCTTAGAAAGTGGTGTAGAGGAAGCACTAAGAGTTTTGATCTCTTGGGCATGGGTTCGACCCCCTTCTTTCTAAGAACTGAGGGGATTTTAACCCCTATAAGCCACTCTATCAAAGTGGTCCCTGGGCATTCGGGCACAGTTCCTGATTATAACTGCGGAGGGAGGCCGGCTAGTGAGATGGGGAGGGCAATGTGCCATAGAACAAGGGCTAGGGTTAGAGGGAGGAAATTTTTTCATACCAGGTGCATTAGCTGGTCATAGCGGAATCGTGGGTAGGAGGCTCGCACTCAGAGGAAGACAACAGACAGGAGTGCGGCTTTGGCTATGAGGCTGATTGTTGTTAATTCTGGTATGTTGGGGAAGTGCGATGCCCCTAGAAACAGCACGGCTGACAGCGTGTTCATTAGTAGAATATTGGCGTACTCAGCTAGGAAGAATAAGGCGAAAGGACCCCCCGCATACTCCACGTTGAACCCTGAAACAAGCTCTGATTCTCCCTCTGTCAGGTCAAATGGTGCTCGGTTGGTCTCGGCGAGGGTTGAGATGTATCATATTGCTGCTAGGGGCCATGCTGGGGCCAACAGTCAAATACTTTCCTGAGCTGTGTTGAATGTCTGCAAAGTATAGCCACCTGAAAAGATGATTACTGAGAGCAGAATTAGTCCGAGGCTGACTTCATATGAAATTGTTTGAGCTACTGCCCGCAGGGCTCCGATTAAAGCATATTTTGAGTTTGATGCCCAGCCTGACCCGAGAATGGAGTAGACCGCAAGGCTTGAGAGGGCTAGAATAAACAAGACCCCTAGGTTTAGGTCAATTACTGGGTATGGTATTGGCATGGGCGCTCACAGTGTCATGGCTAGGGTTAGTGCAAGGATTGGGGTTGCTAGAAATAGAAATGGGGATGATGTGGAGGGTCGTACCGGCTCCTTAATAAATAGTTTTACCCCATCGGCGATGGGTTGTAGAAGACCATACGGTCCTACCACGTTGGGGCCCTTACGTAGTTGTATGTACCCTAGAACCTTTCGCTCGAGCAAGGTTAGAAAGGCTACTGCCAGTAGGACTGGCACAATATAGGCTAGTGGGTTGATTAGGTGATTTATCAGGATGTTTAGCATAACTGGGAAGAGGACTTGAACCTCTGGTGTAAAGGGCTTAGGCCTTTCGCAATTTACCATGCTCTGCCACCCCAGTATGCCTTTATTTTAGGCGGCAGGGGTTTGGGCCCTCCCTTTGTTTAATTTATTTGTTTTCATTAATTAGGGGCGGGGCGTGCTTAAAGTATGGGCCCCTCTTTTCCGATCCTTTCGTACTGGGAAAAGTAGCGTTACAGATAGAAACTGACCTGGATTACTCCGGTCTGAACTCAGATCACGTAGGACTTTAATCGTTGAACAAACGAACCCTTAATAGCGGCTGCACCATTAGGATGTCCTGATCCAACATCGAGGTCGTAAACCCCCTCGTCGATATGAACTCTGGGAGAGGATTGCGCTGTTATCCCTAGGGTAACTTGGTTCGTTGATCGGCTATGAGGCCGGATCATTATTGGTCAGATGTTCTGCGGCTTAGAGATGTTTCTCTTGGTTTTAGGGTTGTAACCCATTCCACTCGGAGGCTGGTTTTTCCTCCGCGGTCGCCCCAACCGAAGGTAAAATTTTAGGTTCCACTAAGTTCTTGCTTTTTATTAAGTTGTTTGACGTGGTTAAATTTGTACCTTAAGCTCCAAAGGGTCTTCTCGTCTTGTAGTATTATACCCGCTTCTGCACGGATAGATCAATTTCACTGACTTGAAGGGGGAGACAGTTAAGCCCTCGTTTGGCCATTCATACAGGTCTCTATTTAAAAGACAAGTGATTGCGCTACCTTTGCACGGTCAGAATACCGCGGCCGTTGAACTAATAGTCACTGGGCAGGCTGGACCTCCTATACTTAGTTTAGTTGCAGGAGGCGATGTTTTTGGTAAACAGGCGAGGCTTGTGTTTGCCGAGTTCCTTCCCTTTCTTTTAGTCTTTCCTTTATTAATAGCATTCCAGTGTGGGGTTAACGATATCTGGTTGTGGAGTTTTCTTGGTTTTTTTGTTTTCCACACTGCCCTCTCTGGCTGGGTTCGTTAATTTCCAGTGGTTTGTCCGATCTGGTTTACACTTGTGCTAGGAGAAGAGCGGGTCTTCTTGTTACTCATTTTAGCATAATCTCCTCCATGTTCTATGGAGTGGCCCAATACTTATAGGGGAATAAGATTTTTTATCATTATAATAAACTTTAATCTGTCTGAGCTTTAACGCTTTCTGCTTAGATGGCTGCTTTTAGGCCCACTAAAACAGTTTGTTTTTAGAACTGTGATCTTTATCCTCCTGTTAAGGTTGTATCCTTTGTTAAAGGGGCTGTACCCCCCTTAACTAACTCCCGTGCATTTCCCTTGGGTAACCTTAAAGCTGTGTGTTTTTGGTTCGGGGTACACGGGGCTGAACTTCTATCCATTTCTTGGGCAACCAGCTATCACCAGGTTCGGTAGGTCTGTCACTTCTACCCGGAGCTCTTCCCACTCTTTTGCCACAGAGACGGGTTAGCCCTAAATTATATAGGCTGTCTCGGGGTAGCTCACCTGGTTTCGGGGCTTCAAACTAAAGGTCTCTTTGCTTGAGGGTACTGGCTAAATCATGATGCAAAAGGTACAAGGTATAATCTTTGTTTTTTAGCGCTTATATGGGTTGTTTCATTTCTCTTTCAGCTTTCCCTTGCGGTACTTTATCTATTGCTCTGGGTTGAACCTTTTCTGTCTCCCATACTAAGGTAAAAAAATGGTTTAATTTTTAGTGTTAGTTTATGTTTTGTTATAAATATTGTTGGTTTAAATTAGTGGTCAGGCTAGCTGTTTGGCTCAGGGCAATCCAATTTGCATGGATGTCTTCTCGGTGTAAGTGAGGTGCTTAACTGACTCAGCCATGCCCTGGGTTTAATCCAAGTGCACCTTCCGGTACACTTACCATGTTACGACTTGCCTCCCCTCGTCAGTGCTTTGGTGTTAGTAATCTTTAATGCATGTTGACAGGGGAGAGTGACGGGCGGTGTGTACGCGCCTTAGAGCCGGGTTCAAAAGGACACTCTATTTCCTTTTTACTACTAAATCCTCCTTCAAGTACTATTTCATGTTATATGTCCGTAGTGTTCTGGATAACAGAAAATGTAGCCCATTTCTTCCCACTTCGTGCGCTACACCTCGACCTGACGTTTTGGGTTATACCCATTTTGCTTACTTTTATTACCTTCACAGGGTAAGCTGGCGACGGCGGTATATAGGCTGGGATGGCCAGAAGTGGTGAGGTTTAACGGGGGTTATCGGTTCTAGAACAGGCTCCTCTAGGGGGGTCTAAGGCACCGTCAGGTCCTTTGGGTTTTAAGCTGATGCTCGTAGTACCCTGGCGGACGCCTAATTGTAGCTCGGCGTCTGGGTTTATGGCTGAGCATAGTGGGGTATCTAATCCCAGTTTGTTTCTCAGCTTTCGTGGGGTCGGGTGAATTTTATTAAAGCTACTTTCGTTTAAATTGGGCTTCGGACACCTAGAAGCGTATGACGGCCAAGGGGCCATTTGGCTTTATTTACTTTGTTCTCCTTAACCACCCTTTACGCCGTAGTACTATCAACTAGGGCCTCTCGTTTAACCGCGGTGGCTGGCACGAGTTTTACCGGCCCTCTTAGCCCTGACTGAGTCAAGTTTTCACTTATGGCTCAATGTTTATCACTGCTGAATTCCCGTGTGGGTGTGGCTTGGCTAGGCGTCTTGGGCTAAAAGTTTGTGCCTGATGCCCGCTCCTTGTCCCCGGGCGGGGGATTGAGGGCATGCTCACGGGGCTGCGGAGACTTGCATGTGTAAGTTAGGCTAAAGCTGATAGTAAGGTTGGGACCATGCCTTTGTGCATGCGGAGCTTTCTAGGGCCCATCTTTACATCTTCAGTGTAATGCTTTACATTAAGCTACGC